AAAAGGATTCTTCTGTTCAGAAACGAAATGTTCCAAATGTTCCTGGAAATTCTTGCTCCCATTGGACCATTTGTATCTATATGCATCAGGATCCCGATTCATGGATCTCTCAGTTCGAGAAATAAGAGGATCAAACCATTTCCTCTTTTTCAAATTCGATAAATGTTGGTTGATCGTATATTTCATTATAGTTATATGATTCAGAGTATCATTTCCTATTTGATCCCTTTGAATTCCATATTCGAAGTTGCGATCGGATCTATTCATTAAAAAGAATCGATTCGATACATTTCTTATGTACCCATAGGTGCTATATTGGATTTGAATCAGATTTCGGATCAATCTATATTGATTGACTGCCTCCATGATGTTGTTGCTAGCAAATACCGCTGTTTTTAGTTTGGGATCTTCCAAATCATTCCCGCAGTAGATCCGGACCGATTTTTTTATGATCCTTCGAGAAAAAGATTCATTCTCCTCATAAAAAAGAGGAGGTAGAACCAATAAAGATTTCTTTTTCGATTCATCTCTGGAGTTGAATACCTCATTCAAGAATTTTTTTTGATCCAACCCGTAGGAATCAATAGAAAAGGAAAATCCCCTATGATACACCAGATCCGGCTCGGTTATTGATAGAGTGAATAGATCCGCCATTTCTGGGAATCTCTCTTCTGATTCAAAAAAATCGTGGCGTAACGCGTATCCCCCTTTGTTCCGGTCATGGAATAGATGAAAGAAATCAAAAAATGGATTTTTGTTCAAGAATGAAATCTTATTGGAACTGTCCGGTTCATCCTTCGGAACCATATCACATCCCGGATCTGGGTCCGAAGGATGAATTGAGACGGTATTTTGTAAATACGTAATTATCTTGAATATATCAACCATTTCTTTATTTTCCGCTCGCCTGGAAGGGACAAAAGAAACATCTTGTTTTTTCTTCAACAATTTCTGATCTCTAGTGGACCTCTCAGTAGGATTCGAACCCAGATGAAGTTCTGACCATCTGTCAGAGAAAAAAGAACGAATTGATCTTGTAGGATTCCCAAGAAATTCTTCGATTTCTTCCGGAAGCAGATGATTATTCATCCGCTTCTCAGGTTCCGTGAATAGCCAGGACATGGAGGAAGATCCAAAAAGGCATTTCGGGAATCGATCTGATTCTATCTCTGTTCGTTCCGTTTGAAGAAAGGAAGGATCCCAAAGAATCGATCTCTCTTTTAGTTGCTGAATCTCTGTTTGATCGATCAATGTGTGATATTCTGAATTCTCATTTCTAACGGAATCGAAATGATCTCTGGATTGATAAGAAGAAGATCCTTTCCATTGGCTAGAATCCGTTACTTGAACGAAAATAGATCTTGTGGAATCATATTGAATATTTGACAATACATTCCGTACCTTGCTAAAAAACCGATCCTTGTTTACCAACCACACATTGTCTAACCAAATCCAATTCTCTCTCGAGACGTTCCTCAAAAAATCCGATTCGTGCTGATTCTTCCCCCAACTAACGAAGAGATCTTGGCGGAATTGCCACATATGAAATTGAGCACAATTTTGCAAAGAAATACCCCACTTGTTTCTCGAGAAGAGATGGGAAACATGCTCGATATCATTGGATTGCATAGTTGCCCCAGCTCCTTGTTGTTTGAAGAAACTCTCCCCCTGAATTGGTCTTTTTTCACGAAAAGCAGACATGAGATAACAAATCAAGTCTTTCCCTAAGATTTCGAATAGCTGTCCCGAATTCAAGTTGATTATGTTTCGTTTCTTCCTCGGAGAAAGACGATCAAACAATTCCCAATCAGGGTCCTTGCGGATCGGATCATCCGTATAGGATAAAAAAAGAAACTCCAGATATTTGCTATCTTTCTCTTTGAATGAAATCTCAATTCCAGCTACGGTTTCATTAGATATCTGACAACTAGAATCCCTCTTTTTTCCGATCCGGTTCCTCCACCACCGCGAACCCCGGTTAGATTCAGGCATGATACACTTTTTCTTTATTGGGAGAACCCAAGTACTCTCTTGCGGATCCATGAAACAACTCTCAGAAATCTTTTTCCCTTTTGGAAGATACAGGAGCGAAACAATCAACCTATTTCTATTGGAAGACCAAAAAGATTCTTCCAATGTCTCATTTCTGGGTCCAATGGAATTCATAGGTATAGGAAGAAGCCCCATCAAATAGAGATTTTTTCTTTCGACCATCTTTCGATTGTTAATACGAGATATAAGGACCACTACTACAAGCAGTACTACACCTTTGATCGTGAAATATCGATTGCTTGTTGCACCCTGTGAATCACGTGAATCACGTGAAAGTAGGATACTCCAAATTCGGGGGTCAAAGAGTTTCAGAAAACGTTCTTGGTGGAAAAAAATGTGAGTGAAAGATCCCACTGAATCGAATTTGATCCATGAATCTAAGAAATAGTGAGAATTCTTGATCTCTCTCAATATCTCTCTCAATTCGAATATCCAGGATTTGAATTGA